GCGGTTCAATTCGATGTTATCTAACGAGGAGTTAAAATACAAGTGTAGGCTAAGTAAATCAATGGACAATCTTGGGCCTATTGAAAATAACGGTGGAAGCAAAAAGCAGGTTCTAACTGATACAGATAAAAAAATTCCTCTTTTGAGTAATAGTTCTAGGTACAGTAATGATGATGATTTTTTTGGTGTCAGGGACATTATGAATTTCATTTCTGATGACACTTTTTTAGTTAGGGATACTAATGGGGACCATTATTCCATATATTTTAATATTGAAAATCAGATTTTTGAAATTGATAACGATCATTCTTTACTGAGTGACGTAGAAAATTTGTTTTATAGTTATAGGAATTTGAGTTATTTGAATAATGCATCCAAGAGTGATGATCCTGACTACGATCATTCCATGTACAATACTCAATATACTTGGAATAATCACATTAATAGTTGTATTGACAATTATCTGCATTCTCAAATCCGTATTGATAGTTACATTTATAGTTACATTTGTGGTGACAGTAGAAATTGTAGTGAAAGCGAGAATGTCAGCGTAAGAACTAGCACGAATGATAGTGATTTAACTAAAAGTTCTAATGATCTCGATGTAACTCAAAAATATAGGCATTTGTGGGTTCAATGCGAAAACTGTTATGGATTAAATTATAAGAAATTTTTTAAGTCAAAAATGAATATTTGTGAACAATGCGGATATCATTTGAAAATGAGTAGTTCTGATCGAATCGAACTTTTGATTGATACAGGTACTTGGGATCCGCTGGATGAAGACATAGTCTCTCTGGATCCCATTGCATTTCATTCAGAGGAGGAACCCTATAAAGATCGTATTGATTCTTATCAAACAAAGACAGGATTAACTGAAGCTGTTCAAACAGGCACAGGTCAACTAAACGGTATTCCCATAGCAATTGGGGTTATGGATTTTCAGTTTATGGGGGGTAGTATGGGATCTGCAGTAGGCGAGAAAATCACCCGTTTGATCGAGTATGCTACCAAGAATTTTCTCCCTCTTATTCTAGTGTGTGCTTCCGGAGGAGCACGGATGCAAGAAGGAAGTTTAAGCTTGATGCAAATGGCTAAAATCTCTTCTGCTTTATATGATTATCAATTAAATAAAAAGTTATTCTATGTACCAATCCTTACATCTCCGACTACTGGCGGGGTGACAGCGAGTTTTGGTATGTTGGGGGATATCATTATTGCTGAACCCAATGCCTACATTGCATTTGCGGGTAAACGAGTAATTGAACAAACATTGAATAAGACAGTACCGGAAGGTTCACAATCGGCTGAATATTTATTCCAAAAGGGTTTATTCGACCCAATCGTACCACGTAATCTTTTAAAAGGTGTTCTGAGTGAGTTATTTCAACTCCACGCTTTCTTTCCCTTGAAAAAAAAAATCAACAAGTATTAGGTTCAATTAGTTTATTGGTGGCGAACAAGTAGTCAGTTTATTGGAATTCAAATGAAAATACGAAAAGTGAAGTTTTCTTTGGTGACATAAGATCAAATTGTAGAGGGAATAAAGAGAGAATCAAAAATTTCATAATTTTTTGCGATATCCTTTTTGAGTCATATTAATGATTAGTAATCAGAAAGCCAGTCTCTATCAACAAACAAGACAAAAGAGCGACTTTTATCTTTCCCGAATTTCGGGAAAGGTCAAAATTTGCACCCTCTCCTTATACTTATGTATATAGAAAAAATTGTCTCTATATAGAGTCTTGCATCCTTCTATAATTTACCGAGAATTGTCCTTATTACTAATGGCCCCTGTTGGATCATTCATATAGTTTATGTAGAAAGCTAAAAAAACGAAGCCCATTTAGTTAGTTCTATCCTCTTTGCACTTATTCTATACTCAATTATTATATATATATATTCACTTATATTAGAGTTGAATTTATTACAAATAGAATTCTATTCTAAAATACCTTATATAACAATTATAACAATATATAACAGGTACAAATATTAAATCGAGGTATCCCTTCTATGACAACTCTCAACTTACCCTCTATTTTTGTGCCCTTAGTGGGCCTAGTTTTTCCGGCAATGGCAATGGCTTCTTTATTTCTTCATATTCAAAAAAACAAGATTTTTTAGATCCGGTGGGATCAAATCTCATTGATTTTTTTTTCAAGACTTAGATTTAGATCATAACACAGATATCTATTTAGTATAATATGATATAAGGTGTGGCTTCCTCCGAAGACTCCTAAAGATTCACATTAGAATAAGGCTAGTTGATGAGAGTTCTTTCGGAACCAAAAAGAGTAAAGTCAAATTGATTTTGTTTATTCTTTCACTTCCAATAAAATACAACTGGATCTAGTATGAGTTGGCGATCAGAACATATATGGATAGAACTTATAACAGGGTCTCGAAAAACAAGTAATTTCGGTTGGGCCTGTATCCTTTTTTTAGGTTCAGTAGGATTTTTATTGGTTGGAACTTCAAGTTATCTTGGTAGGAATTTGATATCCTTATTTCCATATCAGCAAATCAGTTTTTTTCCACAAGGGATTGTGATGTCTTTCTATGGTATCGCGGGTCTCTTTATTAGTTCGTATTTGTGGTGCACAATTGCGTGGAATGTGGGTAGTGGTTATGATCGATTCGATAGAAAAGGGGGAATAGTGTGTATTTTTCGTTGGGGATTTCCTGGAAAGAATCGTCGCATTTTCCTCCGATTCCTTATGAAAGATATTCAGTCCATAAGAATAGAAGTTAAAGAGGGTATTTATGCCCGCCGTGTTCTTTATATGGAAATCCGCGGTCAGGGGGACATTCCTTTGACCCGTACTGATGATAATTTGACTCCACGAGAAATTGAACAAAAAGCTGCTGAATTGGCCTATTTCTTGCGCGTACCAATTGAAATTTTTTGAAAAAATAAACTGACTAAACGGTTTATCAGCAAAAGGAAAAAGCTTCTGAATCCTCTTTTTTTATAATATAAGAGCACTCATTGTAGCCAAACCGGATCAGACATATATTATATAGAACAGCCATAAAACAGAACAGCCATAAAACAAAACTGCTTTGTCCGCAAAAACGTTTTATGCGTAGTATGGAAATCCGCACAACTTAATTAAGTACCAAAAAAAGTAACAAATCACCGGAATTATGTCTTGTTTTATCATTCTTTTTAAATCATCACACTGTTTTTCATAATTTTTTCAACTCGTCTTGGGCTCAGGGGATTTATTTCGTCTTGAAATAGGATTGGCTAATATTAATTTGCTCGTTCGGGTATCCATCGCAAGGGGGAAACTCTTTCAAATTTAACTAATTAAGATATCTGAAAAAATGAGTATTTCTTTATTCAAATTCGAAACGGTCTTATTCGATTTTCTGTATTCTTTGTAGGGTCAGGGGCTAAACACTGAATCACAAAAAAGGGGGGATTCATATCTTATAATAGAACTCACGCTTGATCGAAAGAGTAGATCACATAGAATCGATGAATAGGGTGGGTTCATTAATAATTCAAAGATGAAAAAAATGTCAAAAAAGAAAGAATTGACTCCCCTTATATATCTTGCATCTATAGTATTTTTGCCCTGGTTGATTTCTCTTTTATTTCAAAAAAGTATGGAATCCTGGATTACAAATTGGTGGAATACTAGGAAATCTGAAATTTTTTTGAATCATATTCAAGAAAAGAGTATTCTAGAAAAATTCATAGAATTAAAGGAACTTTTCTTGTTGGAAGAAATGATAAAGGAATTTTCGGAGACACATCCTCAAAAGTTGAGTATAGAGATACAAAAAGAAACAATCCAATTGATCAAGATGCATAATGAGAATCGTATTCATACGATTTTAAACTTCTCGACAAATCTAACCTATTTTGTTATTCTAAGTGGTTATTCTCTTCTGGGTAATAAAGAACTTATTCTTTTTAACTCTTGGGTTCAGGAATTCTTATATAACTTAAGCGACACAATCAAAGCTTTTTCTATTCTTTTATTAACCGATTTATGTATCGGATTCCATTCACCCCACGGTTGGGAACTTCTGCTTAGCTTTGTCTACAAAGATTTTGGGTTTGCTTATAATGATCAAATTATATCTGGTCTTGTTTCCACTTTTCCAGTCATTATAGATACCATTTTTAAATATTGGATTTTCCGGTATTTAAATCGTATATCTCCGTCACTTGTAGTGATTTATCATTCAATGAATGACTGAAAAACGGTCCACTGTAATCTTAATCCAATTCTAATGTTTGTTACTGTTTAACATAGGAAAAGCGTGTTCAAAATCATACTTATTCTTTCTAGTTCTATCCATCTAGGGGGATTTTCCTATATTGGAGTTAAATGAGTTTAGTAAAGAGCAGAATCGTGGATAGGGAACTATACTAGCGACCTACCTAATTTATTGTAGAAATTTTCGGGATCAATGATTGGATCATGCAAACTAGAACTACCCTTTCTTTGATAAAGGACCAGATTACTCGATCTATTTCCGTATCTCTCGTGATATACATAATAACTCGAACATACATTTCAAATGCATATCCCATTTTTGCACAACAGGGTTATGAAAATCCACGAGAGGCAACTGGGCGTATTGTATGTGCCAATTGCCATTTAGCTAACAAGCCCGTGGATATTGAGGTTCCACAAGCGGTACTTCCTGATACTGTATTTGAGGCAGTTGTTCGAATTCCTTATGATATCCAAGTGAAACAAGTTCTTGCTAATGGTAAAAAGGGTGGTTTGAATGTAGGGGCTGTTCTGATTTTACCTGAAGGGTTTGAATTAGCCCCCCCTGATCGTATTTCGCCCGAGATGAAAGAAAAGATAGGAAATCTGTCTTTTCAGAGTTATCGCCCTACTAAAAAAAATATTCTTGTGATCGGTCCTGTTCCGGGTCAGAAATATAGTGAAATCACCTTTCCTATTCTTTCCCCCGACCCTGCAACTAAGAAAGATGCTCACTTCTTAAAATATCCCATATATGTAGGT